GAAGTCTTTTTTTGTTTGAATTATTTTCCTAAGTTATAAGTTGAAGTGAATTGAATAATTGAAGAAGTTCTATTTGTTCAATTATACCCGGAAAATAAAACAAGGAATAAGAATCTTTGGCGAACAGGAGAAAAATCATGATTCTTTCGATACAAGACGACATAAGAAAATCCTTTTCTTGTGTCGTCTTGTATCGAATCGAATAGACGATTAGGAAGACTAAGAATACTTTCTAGAAATCTTTTTTCCTTTCATTTTTCCCGTCCTTGCCTTGTATTCTATTCCTTTGTATTTGTATGCTTATTTTCTATCATTAGGAATGGTATACAAGTAATGAGTTTCAGACATCCCGCAAAAGAAAAAAGAGTATAAAAAAAAAAAAAAACAAACAAAGAAAAGACTTATAGAATTTTTTGAATCATATATAATTCTATCAATCAACAAGAATTTGGCACTTTTACCAACTTTCTTTTAAGGAATCTCTAGATCTAGAAATTCATTTCGTACAACTGAACCTTTTCAAACTGTTTCTTTTTCAGAACCAAAAAGATTTGTGCCAAAATCACAGATGCCAAGAAGAACAGAAGGCCTTGGACTCGTAATGGATCTTGAAGCACTATTTCTGTGTCTCCCTGACCAAAACCTCCTACATTTGGATTACTTGTTAATGGTTGATCAAGCTTGATGGATTCACCTTCTGAAACAAGGAGTTCTGGTCCTGGAGGTATAATATCAACCACTTGACGTCCTTCTGATGCATCAACTATGGTTATTTCATATCCCCCCTTTTCTTTACGTGCTATTCTGCTTACTATACCAGCTGATGTAGCATTATAAACTGTATTGTTACTCTTACTACCATCAGGATAAATCTGACCCCTTCCTCTGTTCCCGCCTACATATATGGGATATTTTAAGAAGTGAACGTCTTTTTTCGTAGCAGGGTCGGGGGAAAGAATAGGAAAGACGATTTCACTATATTTCTGACCGGGAACAGGACCTATCACAAGAATATTTCTTTTATTAGGACGATAACACTGAAAAGAAAGATTGCCCATCTTTTCTTTCATTTCGGGAGAAATACGATCGGGGGGGGCTAATTCGAATCCCTCGGGTAAAATAAGAACAGCTCCTACATTCAAAGCTCCCTTTTTACCATTAGCAAGAACTTGTTTCAGTTGCATATCATAAGGAATTCGAACAACTGCTTCAAATACAGTATCAGGAAGTACAGCTTGCGGAACTTCAATATCCACGGGCTTATTAGCTAAATGGCAATTGGCACATACAATTCGCCCAGTTGCTTCTCGTGGATTTTCATAACCCTGCTGCGCAAAAATGGGATATGCATTTGAAATAGATGCTCGAGTTATTACATATATCATGATCGATACATAAATGGATCGAGTCATCTGTTCTTTTACCCAAGAAAAAGTCTTTCTATTTTGCATGGTCCAATCATTGATCCCCGGAATTTATACAATAAATTTGATAGGTAGCTAGTAGAATTCCCTATCCACGAGTTTGCCATTGTATTGATTGTACTGAAATAATTGTACTGGTGGAATATAGTATGAATACCTTGAATTGAAAAGGTAGAAGTATAAAGAAGAAGTAAAATTAAAAATGATTTCTTTATACACGAAGAAAGATTCTTATTTGATTGATATCAAAAGATCTAATGAATTATTCATTCATTCATTGAATGATAAATTACTACAAGCGAAGGAGATACACGATTTAAAAAATGGAAGATCCAATATTTCACAATTGTATCTAAAATTACTGGAAAAGTGGAAACAAGACCAGATATAATCTGATCATTCTGAGCCAATCCAAAATCGTTGTAGATCGAACCAATCATTAGTTCCCAACCATGGGTCGAGTGAAATCCGATCCATAAATCAGTAACTAAAAGAATCGAAAAAGCTTTGATTGTATCACTTAAGTTATAGAGAAATCCCTGAATCCAAGAATTTAGAATGAAAAGTTCTTCATTACCCAGAACAAAATAACCACTTAGAATAGCGAAACAGATTAGATTTGTAGAGAAATGCAAAATGATATGGAAATGAGATTCATTGTGTCTTTGGACCAATTGTATTGTTTCCTTGTGCATTCCTATACGAAGCCTTTGCATATGTGTCTCCGAGTACTCCTTTATCGTCTCGTCCAACAGGAATAGTTCTTCTAATTCCATAAATTTTTCTAGAACATTTTTCTCTTGAATATCATTCAAAAGGATTTCGGATTGCCTGGTATTCCACCAATTAAGAACCCAAGTTTCTAGACATTTCTTAAATGAGAGAGAAACCCACCAGGGCAAAAAGAGTATAGACACAAGATATGGGAGGGAAGCCAATGCTTTCTTTTTTTTCATTCTGTATCTGTGATGTGAATTGTTAATGAACCTGTTTCATTCATCGATTCTATCTGAGATTTCTATGAAGGACGAGTTATATAACAAGAGCCTATAACTCTAACAAGAACAAGGTATCGAACCTATGGATCTTTTCCTATTTTTGTTTTTGTGTAAGAATTGAGTCTTTGGATCTAGAATAGAACATAGAAGAAGGCCCTTTTCGAATGAAAAAAAAAGAAGTAAATATTCTTTCCATATTCCAGAGATCTCGATTAGGCAAATTGTAACCGATTTCCTCTTCATTTCTTCCTTTCCATGAAGACTCGAAAACCCATTTGAACTAACGAATAGAATTTGGATTTAAAGACGAACCCTACCAGATCCTTTAATTCTTTTATTTCTATTTCGAATTCGAAAGATTTCACTGTCTAACCGCAGCGCGGGGATAGGGTATCAATCCAAAGGCCTAAAAAGAGGAATTCTGTTTTACGAAAACAAAAGACATGTTAGGATGTTAGGATATTTGATGAATCTATACTTATTAGACCTTTTACTAGTATAAGGAGTGAAGCTGGACGCCACGTGTATGCGTATAAAAAAGAGTTTTTGTGTACAAATAGTTTATATTCTCCTTAATATATTTTAAAATCTATTTTATTTGATTAGTTATATTAGATTTTCTTAATATTGTTCCATATACGTCCTCCTGCTTTTGAGATGTATTAAGTTACTTCTCTCATGCTGAGATTGATTCTTCATTTCATTTCAAAATACTTCAATGGGTACGCGCAAGAAATAGGCCAATTCGGCAGCTTTTTGTTCAATTTCTCGTGGAGTCAAATTCTCATCAGTACGGGTCAAGGGAATGGCTCCTTGGCCCCTGATTTCCATATAAAGGACACGACGAGGAAAAAGACCCTCTCTCACCTCCATTCTGATTGATTGGATATCTTTCAGAAAGAAACGAAGGAAGATGCGACGATTTCTTCCAGGAAATCCCCAACGAAAAAGGGACATTATCCCTTCTTTTCTATCGAATCGGTCATAACCACTACCTACATTCCATGAAATTGTGCACCACAAATAAGAACTAATGAATAGACCTGCGATCCCATAGAAAGACATCACGATCCCTTGTGGGAAAAAAGAAATTTGCTGAGACGGAAATACGGATATCAGATTTTTACCAAGATAACTGGAAGTTCCAACCACTAAGAATCCTAGTGAACCTAAAAAAAGGATACAGGCCCAGCAAAAATTACTTGTTTTTCGAGACCCCGTTATAAGTTCTATCCATATATGTTCTGATCGCCAGTTCATACTATACTAGATCCAGTTGCATTCGATTGAAATTGAGAGAATAACCCAAATGGATTTGACTCGACTTTATTGCTTTGCTTGATCCCGAAGTAACTTTCATCAACTAGCAGCATTCCGACGGGAACCATTAGGAATAATTGGTTAGATACATTGAGTTTCTATTTCAAATCTTTTTCAAAAAAGATTTGCTGATCATTTTGAATTTAATCATTTAATTTCTTAAGCTATAACCGCATATACATGCATTAATGCGTATATTATGCATCGGCATACATAACAAAACAACTCTTCCATTTGTTTTCAAAAAAGCCACATATCATATATCCTACCATATTACATTAAAAAAGCATCTGTATGATGATCCAGTGTTGAAAGAAATTGATGAGATTTGGTCCCATCATATTTAGACAATCTTATTTCTTTGGACATAAAGAGATAAAGAAGCCATTGCGATTGCCGGAAAGACTAGGCCCACTAAAGGAACAAAAATAGAGGGAAAGTTCAAATCTATCATAGAATGGGTACCTCGATTTCATATTTGTACCTATTACAATTATAGATTATAATTATAAAGATATCTTATGATAAGTCTATCTATTAGATATAATATTAAGATAATCTTAATATGAAGTATTTAAGAATCAATAACGAATGTAGAACTAAATTAAGTGTACCTATCCCTCTTTCTACACGAATATATGTATGAGAATCCGCTTTCAGAAATTGGATTCTTCTTCTCCCATCCTTATCTTCATCGTCTTTCTATCTTTCCTTTCAAAACCTTTTTTGTTTTGAAAGGAAAGATAGAAAAGAGTTTCTTATGAGTTCCCGACTTTAACCAATCTTATCCAACAAACAGGGATTCCTAGTGAAAAACGGGGATTCTCGGTAACTAGAAAGAACCTCTATATTCTTCTTATTTGTTATTTGAATATCTCTATTTTATTTATTTGATTTGAAATTTCTTCTTTTTTACTATTTTTTTCATTTTTTTAAAATCTTTTTTTTATCTTGATTCAAGGGAAGGAAACCATGTAGCTGAAATAACTCATTCAGAACACCTTTTAAAGGATTACGTGGTACGATTGGGTCGAATAAGCCCTTATGGAATAAATACTCAGCCGCTTGTGAACCATCGGGTACTGTCTTTTTCAATGTTTGTTCAATTACTCTTTTACCCGCAAACGCAATGTAGGCATTAGGTTCAGCAATAATGATATCTCCCAACATACCAAAACTTGCTGTAACTCCGCCAGTTGTAGGAGATGTAAGGATTGATACATAGAATAACTTTTTATTTGATTGATAATCATATGAAGCAGAAGATATTTTAGCCATTTGCATCAAGCTCAAACTCCCTTCTTGCATGCGTGCTCCTCCAGAAGCACACACAATAATGACAGGTAGAGATCTATTAGTAGCATACTCGATCAAACGGGTGATTTTCTCACCTACTACAGATCCCATACTACCTCCCATAAACTGAAAATCCATAACTCCAATTGCTATGGGAATACTATTTAGTTGACCTACGCCCGTTTGAACAGCTTCAGTTAAACCCGTTTTTCTTTGATAAAAAGAGATGCGATCTATATAAGGTTCCTCCTCTGAATGAAATTCAATGGGGTCCATAGAGACCATATATTCATCCATAGGCTCCCAAGTGCCAGGATCAATAAAGAGTTCGATTCTATCTGAACTACTCATTTTCAAATGATATCCGCAGTGTTCACAAATATTCATTTTTGAACTAAAAAATTTTTTATAATTTAATCCATAACAATTCTCACATTGAACCCATAACTGTTTGTATTTTGTATTTATATCGAAATCATTAGATCTTTCTCTTCTATTGAAATAACTGTTACTAGTTTTGATACTAGAATTTCCACTTTCAATACTACTTGTACTTTCCGTACAAATGAAACTATAAATGTAACTGTCGATACCACTGTAAATGTCACTATTAAGACTGATTTCAAAACGAAGATAACTATCAATGCAACTATTAATGTGATTATTCCAATTAGATTGAGTATCATACATGGAATAATAATAGTAGTAATTACTACTATTAGACCCACTATTCAAATAACTAGGAAAAAGAATCTCTAGTTCACTCAAAAAAGAACTAGCATTGTCAATATCAAAAATCTGATTTTCAATATCAAAATATACAGAATAAGTGTCACCATTACTATTTCTAACTAAAAAAGTATGATCAGAGATCAAACTCCAAACATTCCTGCTATCAAATAAATAATTTAGATAATTAATATTACTGAAACTATAACTGTCCCAACTAGGAATATTTTTCTCCGCATCATTTTTCATAGGTTCTTCACTTCCACTGGTATGTCCAAGAGCATCAAGACTATCCATTGATTTACTTAGTCCACACCTATGTTCTAACTTCTTGTTAGACAACATCGAATTGAACCAACATTTTTCCATAGATTCTTTCTGCCCCCTATTTTATGAAAACCTAATACTAATAAATGAATAGTCATTCGATGAAGAAAAAATCATTTTACTCTTTCTTTTTTCTTTCTTTTTCTTTCTCATCAGAATTCAAATGAAGCATATAATCCAATCATTAAGATTGTTAATGAAAAACGAGCGAGTCTTTAAAAGAAAGGATTCTCCTTTTGAGGAATCCGGTGAATCATTTCAATATTATGATAGTGATTATGATAGAATCTTTTCCTCAAAAAAAGATATATAAAGACAGGTTTCTCTCATGTAAAACTTTCAATTCTCATCAAAAAGATACATAGTTGTTTCTTCCCATAAATTAAAAATGAATTCTCGTCTCGTAGAATCTCGTGTCATATAGTCAAATAAGAAAATGAGTTTCTATTACAACAGGGAACGAAAAAGACAATATACAGGATAGGGGTAGAAGGGATCCTTCCCTTGGCTTGATATAAAGAATATCAAATGATCCACCAATCCAATCCCAAGGATCCATAATTAAGCCTATGGCTCCAACAATAAATAATAGAATAGATAAGTTGTTTAGTCTTCCTTCGATCTTATCGTATTGTATATCGTAAGGTCTGTACATATAAAAGATATATGCAAATACACAAAGACCCTCATAGTTCATAGTATAGGATTAGTATAAGATGTTTATTCTTTATTCGGCCCAATCTTTTCCTCAAAAAAAGAAAGATTGGGCCAAGTTTCATTGCAATAAATTAGGAGAACAAACAGGAATTGCTGAATTATACGCGCTTATTTTGGTTTTGTCTCTTTATCTAGCTTATCCACTGGGTCGAAATCGAATGTGATCTCTTTCCATACTTCACAAGCAGCGGCTAGTTCAGGGCTCCATTTGGAAGCTTCACGAATAATATTTTTACCTTCACGAGCAAGATCACGTCCCTCATTACGAGCTTGTACACATGCTTCTAAAGCCACCCGATTAGCTACTGCACCGGGTGCATTTCCCCAAGGGTGCCCTAAAGTTCCTCCACCGAACTGTAGTACGGAATCATCCCCAAAGATTTCGGTTAGGGCAGGCATATGCCAAACATGAATACCCCCTGAAGCCACGGGCAGAACACCTGGCATAGAGACCCAGTCTTGAGTGAAAAAAATACCACGACTTCGATCTTTTTCAATAAAATCATCACGTAATAAATCAACAAAACCCAAAGTCATCTCACGTTCCCCCTCCAGTTTACCCACTACTGTACCAGAGTGAATATGATCTCCACCAGACATACGTAATGCTTTAGCTAGTACACGAAAATGCATACCATGATTTTTCTGTCTATCAATAACTGCATGCATTGCGCGATGGATGTGAAGAA